CAAACTACTCTTTCATATAAAGACTGGAATGACATTGATTATATAACTGTACCTATATCAATTCAAACTCCGTAGGGTTTTTTTAATGCAAAGAGAAATTGAAGTATATAAAATTTTTTTCCTGGTCATATCAATAAGGTCATGAAATTTCGATTTCTTTGTCTTTTTTTTACATATAATGGATTTGCCTGAAACGCTACATGATTTTCTTTTAGTTTTTCTGGGATCGGGTCTTGTATTAGGAAGTCTAGGAGTAGTATTACTTACCAACACAATTTTTTCTGCTTTTTCGTTGGGACTGGTTCTTGTTTGTATATCTTTATTCTATATTTTATCAAACTCCCATTTTGTAGCTGCATCACAGCTACTTATTTATGTGGGAGCTATTAACATTTTAATCATATTTGCTGTGATGTTCATGAATAGTTCAGAATATTACGACGATTTTCATCTTTGGACCGTTGGAGATGGGATTACTTTGATGGTTTGTACAAGTATTTTTGTTTCACTAATAACTACTATTCCAGATACATCATGGTACGGAATTATTTGGACTACAAGACCAAATCAGATTATTGAGCAAGATTTGATAAGTACTAGTCAACAAATCGGAATTCATTTATCAACAGATTTTTTTCTTCCATTTGAACTCATTTCAATAATTCTTTTAGTTGCTTTGATAGGTGCAATTGTCGTAGCTCGCCAGTAATAAATCTTTAGAGAATAGAGAACTAGCAATATAAATCCAGATTCAATTTTTTTTTTATTGCCGATTGCTAATATATTCTTTTGTTCCAGACTTGTTATATTCTTTAGTCAATCGAATCTGTTGAATTGTTGTTCATATTGAAATGAATCAAAATTGATAAGGAGTTGGTCAATGATGCTCGAACATGTACTTGTTTTGAGTGCCTATTTATTTTCTATTGGTATCTATGGATTGATCACGAGCCGAAATATGGTTAGAGCCCTTATGTGTCTTGAACTTATACTGAATGCAGTTAATATAAATCTCGTAACTTTCTCTGATTTTTTTGATAATCGCCAATTAAAAGGAAATATTTTTTCCATTTTTGTTATAGCTATTGCAGCCGCTGAAGCAGCTATTGGACCGGCTATTGTTTCTTCAATTTCTCGTAACAGAAAATCAACCCGTATCAATCAATCGAATTTGTTGAATAAATAGCATTAATCATATCATAATTACTCAAAAGTAGAATTTTGAATAGTGTAATATTTATCAATTCAAATTAGCATGTATGCTACACAACGTATGATCATGTTTGCGTTTGCAAAACGAAATAATAAGCAATCAAAGTATCCTGGTCCTCCTCTCTTCGTTCTTTTAAATTTATCTAGACGTCTATTTTGATTAGCAAAATTCTGACAAATCATTGATTCATCTGGTGTATAAATATATGATTCATTTAGGAGTTTACTAGATCGATAATTTTCATTTTTGATGTTCAAAAATTACTATAGATACAATGTCACATTCAGTAAAGATTTATGATACATGTATAGGATGTACTCAATGTGTCCGAGCCTGTCCCACAGATGTATTAGAAATGATACCTTGGGATGGATGTAAAGCTAAGCAAATAGCTTCTGCCCCAAGAACAGAGGACTGTGTAGGTTGTAAGAGATGTGAGTCCGCCTGTCCGACGGATTTCTTAAGTGTTCGAGTTTATTTAGGGAATGAAACAACTCGAAGTATGGGTCTAGGTTATTGATACGTTTCAAAAAACACCACACGAATACGTTTTTTTACTGGCAAAAACCCGTGCTCAAAATAAAATAGAAAAGATTTTTTTCTATTTTGAGCGCGGGCTTTTCTGGCCCAAGTGTATCTTATTTTTATCACGAATTATTTTCCTTGGTTAACAATAGTTGTAGTTTTGCCAATAGTCGGGGGTTCTTTAATTTTCTTATTTCCTCATAGGGGAAATAAGGTAATTAGGTGGTATAGCATTTGTATATGCTTAATTGATCTCCTTCTAACAACCTATGCATTTTGTTATCATTTCCAATTGGATGATCCACTAATCCAACTAACGGAGAATTATAAATGGATCAATTTTTTTGATTTTTACTGGAGCTTCGGAATAGATGGACTCTCTATAGGACCTATCTTACTAACGGGATTTATCACCACTTTAGCCACGTTAGCGGCTCAGCCAGTTACTCGAGAATACCAATTATTCTATTTCCTGATGTTAGCAATGTATAGCGGTCAAATAGGACTATTTTCTTCTCGAGACATTTTACTTTTTTTCATCATGTGGGAATTGGAATTAATTCCCGTTTATCTACTTTTAGCCATGTGGGGAGGAAAGAAACGTTTGTATTCAGCTACAAAGTTTATTTTGTACACTGCGGGAAGTTCTGTTTTTTTATTAATGGGAATTCTGGGTATCAGTTTATATGGTTCGAATGAACCAACATTAAATTTTGAAACATTAACTAATCAATCGTATCCTGTGGCGCTAGAAATAATATTCTATATGGCATTTCTTATTGCTTTTGCTGTCAAATCGCCGATTATACCCTTACATACATGGTTACCAGATACCCACGGAGAGGCACATTACAGCACTTGTATGCTTTTAGCCGGAATCTTATTAAAAATGGGAGCATATGGGTTGGTTCGAATTAATATGGAATTATTTTCCCATGCTCATTCCATATTTTGCCCCTGGTTAATGATATTAGGTTCTATTCAAATAATCTATGCTGCTTCAACATCTTTTGGTCAACGTAATTTAAAAAAAAGAATAGCTTATTCCTCGGTATCTCATATGGGTTTCCTTATTATAGGAATTGGTTCCATAAGTGATACTGGGCTCAACGGGGCCATTTTACAAATAATATCTCATGGATTTATTGGCGCTGCGCTTTTTTTCTTGGCAGGAACTAGTTATGATAGACTACGTCTTCTTAATCTTGACGAAATGGGCGGAATGGCTATCCCAATGCCAAAAATATTCACGATTTTTACTATCTTATCGATGGCTTCTCTTGCATTACCGGGCATGAGCGGTTTTGTTGCAGAATTGATAGTTTTTTTTGGAATAATTACTAGTCAAAAATATCTTTTCATGATGAAAATACTAATTACTTTTGTAACAGCAATTGGAATGATATTAACTCCTATTTATTTATTATCTATCTTACGGCAGATGTTCTATGGATACAAGTTTTTTAATACACCAAACTCTTATTTTTTTGATTCTGGGCCGAGAGAATTATTTATTTCTATTTCTATCCTTATACCCGTAATAGGTATTGGTATTTATCCAGATTTCATTTTCTCATTCTCGGTTGAGAAAGTTGAAGCTATTCTATCTAATTTTTGATAGATAGTTTTCTTGAATAAATTAATAAAACAAAAACAATAAATAAAAAAGAGAAAAAAACCCTTTGGACAAAGATTTTTATGTTAGATTCACTTAAAAAAAAAAATTGAATTGTAATCGAATATGTTTGTTGTTTGTGAGAACCCTTAAAATCAAGTAATGTAATGATTCAAAGGGTTCTCGACGATTTTTGGGAAGTTTAATTTATGGAAAGTATATATATATGCTTTCCATATTTTTATTTCTCGGGTTAAGTTCGTTACTCATTTTTTTAATTCAATTAGATATAAATGAACCATAACTATGTAGTCCTATTCCTAATAGATTGATCCCCAAATAACATACCCAAATTATAAGAAATCCTATAGAGGCCACTATTGAAGAATTTACACCTTCTAATTTTTTATTTTTTCTAGTATGTAAATAAATCGCGAATATGGTCCACGTAATAAAGGCCCAAGTTTCCTTTGGATCCCAATTCCAATATGATCCCCATGCCTCGTTAGCCCATACTGCTCCTGAAAGAATACCTATTGTTAAAAAGAGAAAACCTAGACTAATAATACGATAACCCCAACGATCCAATTGTTGAATAAATTGAGACCTGTAATAATTTCTAGAAGAAGAAGTTGTTCGTAAAACATTCTTCCTTTCATTCATATTCATGTATTTGATTTCAGCAAAATCAAATGATTTATTTAAAGAATCCAAATTCTTGGTAAAAGCAAGAATTTGGATTACTTCTTGAAACGTAATGACTAAAATAGCCACTGATAATAATGATCCACATAAAAGAGCTGCATATCCGAATATCATCATACTGACGTGCATCATTAGCCAATGGGATTGTAGAGCGGGTACTAATATGACGGATTGATGCATTTTGGTTAAAAGACCTGAAGTAGCAAAGCCTTGGGTAAAAATAACACTTGGTGCGATTATTGTACTTAAATGGTTTTTATCCTTTTTAAAAAATGGAACCATATGAAAAATGGAAAAACCCCATGAAAGAAAGATTAAGGATTCATATAAATCACTAAATGGTAAATGGCCCGAAAAAAACCAACGAGTAATTAACAATCCCGTTACACAGAAAAAAGTTATTGTCATGGCTTTTTTGGACAAATCATATAATCCTACGATTTCATTGACTAATAAGGTTATTAAATGAATTGAAATTACAATTGATATGACCGAAAACGATATATGAGTTAATATATGCTCTAAAGTTGAAAATATCATATATATATAATGAAAATAAATAAATAAATATCTATAATGAAAATAAAAAAGGTATGAATACTAGGATAGGAATCGGGAATTGAATTCATTATAGGACTTATTCTTTTAGAATATAGATATAGGATGCCATACCGCTACTCGGACTCGAACCGAGATGCTCTAGCACTGCTTCCTAAGAGCAGCGTGTCTACCAATTTCACCATAGCGGCTTACTCGAAATCATAATAACCGATTCATTAGTCAATCGTCGAGATTAAAAGAATCAATTAACGTGGAATATTAATATTATATTAATATTAATTTAGTACATTTGTTTACTAAACATTAAAAAATTTGAAGAATTCTATTATTATTCTAATTCTATACTATAAATTAGAAGTATAGTAATAAAATCGAAAAAATATTCAAATAAAAAAAAAAGAACGTTTCGATTTCAATACGAAGTTAAGTTGTATTCTTGTTTTTTTTCATTTGCAGTGTTAGTTTTCAAATTTAACAACGGAGAATGGGTTTTTCGTAGTTTACACTTTTTCAAATTCAAAAAAAGCACTGTTGAAACTAGATAGTTTTGACTTCAATCTAGGAATGAAAAAAACATTTTGTTGTAGTTGTTTATGACTCATTTTTTAATTATTTCATTCATTTTATGACTCTAAAGAAATGCATTTCCTTTTTTTCAATGAAATCCTTAACGTTAATTTATATATCTATTATTATTTCACACTACATTCTAAAAAATTTAGATTATATATTCAGCATATATTATAATATATATATATTATAATATATGCTAAATATATGGTCAATATTAAATATTCTTATATTACTAAATATTCTTTATTATACTAATAATAATAAAGAATATAAAGAATACTCTTTGAATCGAGCTAATTCAGATTATTGCAACATTTTTATTTGTTACAAAAAAAACTTTTTGAGTTCCCTGTCAAAATGGATTGCGCTAATGAAAAGGCTTTCAATGCTGTCCAATATCCCTTTTTTTTCCAAAAAGTTTTCCGAATTTTTTTTTTTGATATAGAAGTGCGTTTTTTTGGAACTGCCATATAATTAAGATAATTTTTTCATTGTTATAGTTCGATGTGAAAGACATTTGTTCTGTAAATGAAAACGAAATATTCTTTAATTAGCCATATGTCGTCTTAGCTATCCTTCCTATTTTTTTCTATCTAAAGTAAAAACATTGAATATTAGAAACCTTTTCAAAATCTTTCCAAACATATATATCTAGATCTCCTTTTATTGTAATGTAATTGTAATGTATCCATTAGTTCAAAAATGAACTAATGTTTCTGAATAATAATAAGATTATTTTATTGGGTCATTTCATATGTTTTTTCTGATTCATTCATATAGCAAAAGAAACGAATGTTCTTAGTTTTGGTGTAATTATTTTTCCTCAGTCTATAGATAATAATTTTAATTTTACAAATTTCGTTTTTATTTATTTTTATTATAATATATTTATTATTAATAGTAATTTAATATTTCTTAATATAAAATAATAATATATATATTCGAATTTAATTTGGTTATTGGTCTATTTTTACTTTGTACTTTGGGATATTGGAAGTATTGTGCAACGATTCAGAATAATTAAAAAAAAAATCTCAAATTCTATTTATATATCCACTTTTTTATTAACCGAACCCTTTACAAAAGAGATAAAACAAACGAATAAGAAAGAAAATTCATTAAGAATCAAAATATTTTTTATTCTTTATTTTTTTTTGTATGGAATATACACATCAATTTTCATGGATCATACCTTTCCTCCCACTTCCAGTTCCTATTTTAATAGGGGTAGGACTTCTAATTTTTCCCACGGCAACAAAAAATCTTCGCCGTATGTGGGCTTTTCCTAGTATTTTATTGTTAATAATAGTTATGATTTTTTCGATCGATCTATCTATTCATCAAATCCAGAACAGTTCAATCTATCAATATGTATGGTCTTGGACTATAAATAATGATCTTTCTTTAGAGTTTGGCTACTTGTTCGATTCACTTACTTCTATTATGTCAATATTAATCACTACTGTTGGTATTCTGGTTCTTTTTTATAGTGATAATTATATGTCTCATGATCAAGGATATTTGAGATTTTTTACTTATCTGAGTTTTTTTAATACTTCAATGTTGGGATTAGTTACAAGTTCCAATTTGATACAAGTTTATATTTTTTGGGAATTGGTTGGAATGTGTTCTTATCTATTAATAGGTTTTTGGTTTACACGTCCTATTGCGGCAAAGGCTTGTCAAAAAGCATTTGTAACTAATCGTGTAGGGGATTTTGGTTTATTATTAGGAATTTTAGGTCTTTATTGGATAACGGGTAGTTTGGAATTTCGGGATTTATTTCAAATATTTAATAACTTGATTTATAAGAATGAGGTTAATATTTTTTTTGTTACTTTCTGCGCCCTCTTATTATTTTGTGGATCAGTTGCGAAATCTGCCCAATTCCCTCTTCATGTCTGGCTACCGGATGCTATGGAAGGGCCTACCCCTATTTCGGCTCTTATACACGCTGCTACTATGGTAGCAGCAGGAATTTTTCTTGTAGCTCGGCTTCTTCCCCTTTTCACAGTTATACCCTTCATAATGAGTGGAATAGCTTTGATAGGTATAATAACAGTAGTATTAGGAGCAACTTTAGCTATTGCTCAAAAAGATATTAAGAAAAATTTGGCCTATTCTACAATGTCTCAATTGGGTTATATGATGTTAGCTTTAGGTATGGGCTCTTATCGAGCCGCTTTATTTCATTTGATTACTCATGCTTATTCAAAAGCATTGTTGTTTTTAGGATCTGGATCCATTATCCATTCAATGGAAGCAATTGTTGGATATTCTCCAGATAAAAGTCAAAATATGGTTCTTATGGGCGGTTTAACAAAACATGCGCCAATTACAAAAACCGCTTTTTTAATAGGTACACTTTCTCTTTGTGGTATTCCACCTTTTGCTTGTTTTTGGTCCAAGGATGAGATTCTTAATGATAGTTGGTTGTATTCACCGATTTTCGCAATAATAGCTTGTTCCACAGCAGGATTAACTGCATTTTATATGTTTCGAATCTATTTACTAGTTTTTGAAGGATATTTAAACGTTCATTTTCAAAATTTCAACGGAAAGAAAAATAGTTCATTCTATTCAATATCTTTATGGGGCAAAGAAGGAAAAAAGAAATTAAAAAAGAAAATTCATTTATTAGCTTTATTAACAATGAATAATAATGAAAGGACTTCTTTTTTTCGGAAGAGGAAATATTCAAATACAATTAATCGAAATGTCAAAAGCATAAAACGTCTTTTTGTTGAGAGTACCTATTTTGGTACTAAAAACATTCCCTTTTTTTATCCTCATGAATCTGACAATACTATGCTATTTTCTATGCTTGTATTAGTATTATTTACTTTCTTCGTTGGGTCCATTGGAATTTCTTTCAGCCAAGATGGAATAGATTTGAATATCTTATCCAAATTGTTAATTCCGTCTATAGACCTTTTACATCAAAATTCAAAGAATTCTGTCGATTGGTATGAATTTTTTACAAATGCAACTTTTTCGGTGAGTATAGCTTTTTTCGGAATATTGATAGCGTCTTTTCTCTATAAACCAGTTTTTTCTTCTTTACAAAACTTGAACGTATTGAATTTATTTCAAAAAAGTGTTACTAAAAAAATTATTCCTGATAAGATAATCAATGTTATATATGATTGGTCATATAATCGTGGTTATATAGATGCTTTTTTTGAAGTCTCTTTAATTGCGAGTGTAAGAAAGTTAGCTAAATTCAATTATTTTTTTGATAGACAAATAATTGATGGAATTCCAAATGGAATTGGTATTTCAAGTTTTTTTATGGGAGAAGCTATCAAATATGTGGGGGGTGGACGAATTTCTTCGTATATTTTCTTTTTTTTATTAATCTTTTTAGTAATTTGTTATTATATATTTATATAAAAATAAATATTATGAATTATATTAGAATCTAGATTGAATAGATTTATG